ACTTCTCAATTCTTGCGATTCCCAGCATTCTATTTTGAAAATACTAATAAACTAGGGTTCCAAACCTTAGCTCGGCTAAATAGGCTCAATGATCTCTTTCTTCGATAGACCGGTCCGGCGCTCCGCGTGGTTATATTCGTACATATTCCGACTCGCCGGTCATTATGGATCTAGTGGCATGGCGAGGCAAAGGGGGGGCAACTACGAAGCTTCGTAGACTCGACAAATCGCTCCGCTTATAGAATAAAATGCAAGCAAGGTAGCTTGCTTACTCTCCTAGTAGCGTACGTTGGCGGCAAGGTTGTTTACTCGCTTATATATATTATATATATGGTCGTTTACCTTTATAATATAAGGGAGTTTACTTGCTTATATATATGGGAGTTTACTTGCTTATATATTATATATATATGGGAGTTTACTTGCTTACTTGTAAGGAAGGAGGCATTGGAAAGACTAGACCATACATACTAAAGTAAAGAGGCATTCGGGAAGCGACTAGTCGCTTCTGGCGAAGCTTCTAGAAGGCCGACCACTATATAAAGAGATCCATATACCAGTCATGAGCGTTAGCTCATGCCTAGAGAGGCGCAGGGCTGGATCGAAGAGCTTAGTGTGAAACGCTCAGGAAAAGAGCAGAGAATGGGTTGTGCGCCCTCCGCCCCATCTTCAAAATGAAGGGCTTTGATGCCAGCAAGCAAGCATCCTTGTAGTTGTTGGGGAGTAGGGTTCCAAACCTAGTTTCTTTTTTAATAATACCCTTTCTCTAATAATAAGGTAAGGCTATGAAGCCCTTCCTTCAGCTGGTTTTGGCTTGCCCCTTGTATAGATTGGAGCTATGAAGCTGACCTTATTCTTTTTTTTTTATTATTATAATTATAAGGGGAAAGGGCTTTTGATGCTTGCTGCTCGCTTTCTCGCTTCCGAGAGGGAGCCTTACTTACGGTTTCCACGCGAAGCGAAGGGATTGGATTTCACCTATGATCAGATCCGTGGGCAACCATAGTTTACTTTTTTTATGGTGTTGTTGAAAGCGAATTTTGATTTTGAAGTAGGCCTTACAAGTAAGCAAGTAAACTACCTTGCTTTTCGGAGCAGCTCACAGAGGAGGTGCCGTGAAGATCTAGGAGTGTGAGCAGTACGAGCTGAAAGGCTCCCATACTGTTTGGAGGGCAGGGGGCATAGATGCCAAACAAACCTGACCCCTATCTATCGTCGTAGAAGCTGTTCCTAGGAAAGATTATGGTTATCGGGTATCCAATCAATTAATCCCCCAAACCAGGGGAGCTGGTATTTGGATTTGAATTTTTTAGTGGGGTGAGGGGGAAGCCACTAAATTGAAGGCTTCACTCGCTCGCTCTAACGCTCGTTTAGTAGACAGCGAGTAGAGTGCATAAGCCCCTAGGGGCGAGTACTACACGAGCTCGTAAGTCGGAACGAGCCTTGTCTACGAAGCAGAGCGACCTCGTCTTGCTTGCTTCTGGCGAAGCTTCTAGCACTAGATAATAGGCATTCTTGTATGGTAGGAATACGACTTTTTAGGCCGACGGAGCGATAGCGAAGCCAAGCCGTATAAAGGCGAGCAGCCCTTATAGCAATAGCAAACGGCCTACTTATAGCCCTCTTCGATACGTGACTGAATCGACTGATTGGCAGCGGAATTGACCACTCTGCAATGCGGGTAGCCTATAGGAAGTGGTAGCGCCATCCCTCATCAGTAATGGAATAGGAATGGGAATGGGCTGAGTTTAGTACAGCAGTAAAATAGTGATTTTGGACATTTATCAAGTGAAACGACCGATCCTGAGGGCATCAGGTCTAGTTAGTGAACCGGCCTCGGAGGGGGAGGGGCCCAATCCAGGTATGTGAGCGAATCCGGTACGGGAGTTCCTCTGGCGTGTTCGTTCATAGAATAGCGCAGGTAAGGGGAGCTCATCCCAAAAGCCAGAGTTCGAGCTATTAGTAGTGCAAGTAGCAGTGTCAGCCGTAATAGCAGCGCCAGTCTAATGTGACCCCGAGGTCAGACCAAGGGAACTTCCGTAGGCGGTATGACGAGGCACTTCCAGGTAACGAGTCATAGTGCCAGTCGTAGTAGTGCTAGCCGCCTGTCCAATTAGGGACCCATAATCTGTCAATCCACATCTATCGAATAGAGCTGCTAAAGACTAGTGGTTCGGGATAAGATAGGGCCTGAAAGAAAGGTAATAGTGAGCTCGAGCTGGAGCTGCTGCTCAGCCAGCGCTTTTCTCCTTAACAAGTAAGCAAGTAAACTACCTTGGTTAGTGTTTTGTTTTTAACTTGTTCCGTTCCCTTGGCCCATTGGTCACTTCCTCCCTTAGTGTCAACCCGGAGATCCCACCATTTATAACTAACATTGGGGGCCTTTAATCAAATAGGCTTGTTAGCCAATTACTTATTATTATGGATATGGAAAGTGGATTGACGATCGGAATCAAAAAGATATTTCTTTTTATGTATTACACTTGGAACATGAAAACTATATTAAATAAACAATTGGATCGTGACAAGTCGTTACTACCAGCCAGCCGTTACTTCTTTATGACCTCCTTCTCCCTTTTTCCTAGTTATCCATCAAATGGCACGGCACTATCTTTCTATCAAGTTTCTATCTGTGAGCATGGTTGAGCAAGGTGAAAAGAGAAGTAGAGATTATAGCGGGCTCCCATCACCCGGTATCTCTTGTAGACACTTCTTCCTTCCCCAAGATTAAGCCGGTCAACACAAGAGGATTCATATCATGTGGCTCACATTCCGTGGTCGACTTCCCGGCGGAATGCTTTCACAGCTTTCTCGGACCGTGCGTGCTTTAAAGGTTCGTGGAACTATCGCTCGAGAAGTAAGGAAGTGCCTTGCTCAATGCTTCTTCTTCTTATCTGTAGCCCGAAGTTGATGCTGCTTTAGCTGAGTAGCTCTACTCCTGCTATCTAGCTTTGAATCCAATCGAATAGGAAGTAGTAGATAAAGCAGAGGAGAGTGGAATTATCAATTAGGATATTTATTAATGCTGGTGATAATTGGCTTCCACCAACAGTGGACTATGTTACAGATGTTCGAAATCGCTCTGTAACGCCCGCCCAGCCCCTTAGCCAAGTATCTCTTTCTGCTAATAAGTGACGTCACCTCTTTTCATACTCGATTTCCCATATGCTGATCGTGTGGTTTCTGGCAATCAAAGAAAAAGGTCCCATTTTTCTTGCCTTCCTTAACTAAGTCCAATTCGTCCTCCCCGTATAAAACCTTCACTCACACCTCACAGCTGATTCAATAGCTTCTCCTTCTGTTGACTTCACTCCTTTTGAGCTAACAGCAGCGGATGACATAGCAATAGCAGCTCCCATTTCTATTCTATATACGCTAATATCTGTTTGTGATGAAATCGACTCTCACTTCTCACCCGAGGGTTGCCCCAGACAGACTCTTTTCTTCCTAGCCTTCTTCCTTCACGCCCGAAAAAAGCTAAGCCCGGAAGTTCCTTAACAAGTAAGCAAGTAAACTACCTTGTGCCGAAGGTTAAAGAAACACAGTCAGTCCGGCCAGGTAAACTGACTACTCCTTCGATCAAAATCGGAGCTAGAATAAAGGACAAACCAGTAGCTCAAAGGGGGTTAGACGCATAGAATTAGCATTAGCTAAGCATAAGCTCTACGGCACCCACGATTCCCAATACGGAACTCGCCTCCTTCACTCCAACTCAAACTCAATGCAAGAACTATAAATAAAGGACCAGGATCCCCTATGAAATAGAAAAGAACACAGAAATAGCATAGCGCTGGAAAGCTGGAGTATCCACATAGAGTCAGAAGAGTTTAGCTTAATTCAATCCCGATCGATACAAGAGATCGGCCCCGAAGCAAGACTTTCACCAACACAAGCACGTGTGTGGCCCAGCCCATAAGGGCCATGCGGACTTGACTAATATATATAAGAAAAGCACTTCTTTTTGACAGTCGAAGCGAGTCAATAGATTCCTAGCAAACTCCTCTTCCTTCTATGCAAGGAAGAACTATCTGAGGGAGGAACAACCACCAGCCCAGGGAAACCAACTGCCTCCCCGCGAAGAACCATAACGGCTCTCTTCCTGATACAGCTAGTGGTTCGGCAGTCAGTTAACAGCCTATTTCGGTAGTCCCGGAAAAGTCAAGCCCACTAAAGTCAATCTGTGCGGCTTGGCATCTACAGCTCCTACTGGAGCCTTCCTCACGGAGATGGAGATCTGAAACACAGACAGAGGCGGGTCTTCGCACTTGGGAGATCGAGGCTGCTATTCTCCGCGACTTTTCAGACCGAATCAAAGGGAAACAACTGGACGATAGGAAAACCACTGGGCGATCCTATCCTATCTTAAGTCAATTTTCTCAAATGAATATGCCAGCTCTTTCGAATAAACATCAAGTCGGAAACCTCATGAATAGATTACCAAAACAGAAGAGTTAACTATTATTACCCGGCTATACCATCAACACCTCTGGGCGAATCTCGTCTCAACATCCGTAAGGTAGTTTACTTGCTTATATATATATATAAATGAAACTACTAACACTCAGACTAGGGACAGGGACTCAGACCCGGTTGCCTAGAAGAAGGAGATTCGATTCCATTTAGTTAGTCTAATAAAGAATAAAAACCCATGCGGAGAGTCTGCGGTCAAGCGCAATCTGAGATCCCTCTTCGATAGACATGAACCAGGTGCGTTAGCCTTTTGTTTTGTCAGCTGATCCTACGAGCTTTCAAAGAAAGCCTATATACAAAGACAAGTGGTGGGAAAGATTCTCCGCGCTCTTTGACCTACCATAGATCCTTAGTGGTGGACCGATCGACCCTTCCATTCAAGGGTTGGTGTGGCGTCAAAGCCTTATCTCGTCAGGGGCTCTTTTGGTGCAATGAGAGAGGTACTTTCACATCAGTGGGTTCCAAACCTCAAGCAGTAGGGCGACAATCCAATCCTGAGCTTCGTCAATAGGCGTCCAATCCTGGGAAAAAAGGTTCGGTGAGGTTGATGGGGGCGGTGCCGCGGAATGCGTCGCGCTTGGTGATGCAGTACACCGAGCGCCACCCCCGGTTGTGCATGCGGTACTCCGTCACCGAGCCGTAGATCCACCTGATCCCGCCCTCGTACCATTCCCCTCTGCTGCTATAGCATAGCCTCCATGGAGAAGGTTGGCAGAACACAATTCCTGCAGCTAGAAATAAAGAAAATAGATGAAGTGCACCGATCTCCCATTTTGAAGGTATAAGGTGTTGGACTTACGACTCTTGAACTTGAAGGTGGGATTGTACCGGTCGACTGAACGATGGGAGGACCTTTGAAGGGCGCCTATTAACTAACTTTTTTGGGCTTGCTTGGCTTTCTCTTAGCTTCCCTTCACTTGTCCCATATACTTAGAGCAAGAGGAATCGGGTTCGGGTGAGCAATGAATCCACTCGCGCTTACTTTAGTGGTAGTTCGAGCATTTCTTGCCTTGCAAGCAACCTAGTCGGTTCAACCCACCGGTCCTACGAATTTCTTGATTACCTTCGATTGAATTGCTTGATTGATGGGTGTAGCCTCCACTTCCTACTGTCTTTCATAAAGAGGAGGAAGACCTCGCGTTGAATTACAATTAATTGGGACCATTTCATCTCTTGATTTCATCAAAATAAAGTATCTCGTGACTACTTACTGTACGATGGGAGCCGTGGACTTTCTTGATTGAGTGAGATTGCATTGATTGTTTAAAGGATATTGTTGAGCTGTTCATTGAACAATTGGAATTCTTGAATTGAGTGGCTTAACTTGATTCACCGGTCAGGTAGTCCTCTGGCCGGGATGGAGCGGTGGTAGTTGAATATGATTTCCCCGTGGAGGCCTACTGCACAAGGTTTATTCTAGTGTAGACTACTCGGCTCGCTCCTACACATGCGTCGTATACACGAGATCTCCGCGTTCGGTTATTAGGCTCGTCTCGAGTGGTCCCTTGCTCTGCTCGGTTCGGATCGGGCCTTGCAAGCAACCTTGGTTCGCTGGACAATAGCAAAACAGGGCCGCTGGGCAACTAGGACTCATAATCATCAAATAACGCTCGATCATCGCAGATATTTGTAGGACATTTTGACGAGCAGGCATTGATCTTTGGGTTGATTTCCCTAATAGAAAGAGAAAGAATGAATCCTCTGTCGCAACTCCCTCTCCGGAACACCTAGATACGGTTTTCACTCCCAGGACTAGTCCGTCAATTCCGTCCGTCAGTCCAGTGTCCCTAGTAGAATCGGCCGAGCGGTGTTGTGCACAAGGCAGGCACGGCAGAACGAAAACTTGCGAAGCACACTGGCCCTAGCAACGCGCTCAAACAGAGCGGACGGTACAGCACACGAAACGGGACGGGCCGGAACAAAGAGACCGCCAGCCAAACCTAGAGCCTGTCTGTCCTCGCCCCACTCCATGGATAGACATCAGTTCCATTCACCGGATTAAGCTCTTCCCTTTAGTTTGCGCCCTACTGCGGCTTTGCTACTGTGCTGCTTTCTTCGGTTTCGGTTGCGGTGAAGGCGTTCGTCGGAAGCAAAATCCTACCTACCTCTACTTGGGAAGGACGTTCTGTGCATGCATGCCATGCTGGATTTCATAAATATCTTATATATAAGAGCTCCCATCCATTTCAAGGCCGATTTGGGCTTACGGAGGGGTGGGTTTGTTTGGGATTCTTGCGATGAAGTTCTGGATGTCATTTTTGTGGTAAACATAAGGGGTCCACATACATAAGTAACGATGATCCTGTGACTGTTCTGTTCCTTAAGTTTCTTGTGTTTTAATACTGCCGGGAGTGAGTGTAAAGTCTGCCCTTACCCGACTGACTGAAAGAGTGGCAGCCCATTTTGGTCTGTTCGTTTGGAAGAATGAATAAAAGCTTGCTTGAAACCCTCTCCCTGATTCTTGCTATTGGACGGCTGGCTGGCCTATAGACATCGATTGGTTCAACTCATCAAATGCTAGGAGCCAAACACGCTGTTCCTTTGTGTGCGCTGGATGAATGATCTCGGAAAGACCATTTGTATTCGCGCCCAATCCTTTATTCGTCTCCATTCGGCCTTACCCTTTCGCAACCTTAAAGAAGGAGAATTCAAGCATTTAAGTTCTGGAAGGGGGGTTGACGGTAGGAAAGACTACACAAACTCCGAAGGTGCAGGCTCAGCCTTGGGATAAGTATCCCCGATCAAGTCGCCTTTGCCTTTCTTTATACATCCCCACCCGCATTCATTAGTTTAGAAAGCCCATGTTAGTCCCTACGTGGGCTCCGCCCAAGCAAGCCGAGTCTAAATTCTATGGGTAGGGCCCCCTCCTTCCCGGAGTAGTCAGTTTGAGCGGAGACAGATGAGGCTTTAAGAAAGGGGTACCTTCCTCCCCAATTTGTTCACCTGGAAGAGTGAGCAAAGGCGTTAGGTGTGATCTAATCCTTGTATGAGGGGTCGTCTGCCCGTAGGAAACGCAGCTTGGGATCTTTCACGTATGATTCATCATAAAAGATTTTCCTTATAATAAGCAAGTAAACTACCTTGGCTCCCAAAAGATTTCTGGCTTATAGGCGAGGAGGGGTGAAAGGCATGGAATAATAGCTTTTCCTACTCCTAAAAAGTGAAATCGACACTTTCATTTTCCGGGGAATTTTTGCATAGATCGGATTTCCTTACAAGTAAGCAAGTAAACTACCTTTCCCAATGTGGTGAGAATGTCTTCCTTATTTTCTGATGACTGCTTTGTTCTAAGGTTTGTTTATGAGTTTGTTGGTTTGGCTCTCTGTTCTGTGGTGTGAGAGTCTATTCGAACTGGTTGTTCAATGTTCTTCTTTCAGTTTGCTGTCTTGAATCTTCTTTTCCGTCTCGCTTTCTCTCTCTCAGAGGTGGCACCCCACTCTTTAGGGCTGGTGCAGCCTTCGATGAGCGCTATGCTGTAAGAGTTATAGGATAGAGGTCAAGTAGTAGCATTGGTTCACGCCCACTGCCAATCAATCTATCAATCAATCCGCAGGAATCAAGGAAGGCCTGATCAAAGGCACTGCTTCGTGTACCTGAAACTTAGCCACCTCCATTTGAAGCAACTTCGGTAAGCATCCAACATGCTGAAGTTTTAGACTTTTCAAACCTCGATAACTACCCGCCCCTCTTTGAATGAGGAGCTTCACTCTTTATACTTTAGAAAAGACTCCCACTCCTAAACACGGAATAATCAGACGAGTGAAATTCCACGCTGGAAGCCCCACTTACTGATCTCAACTTGGCGGTTCAGACCTGTTCCCTGCTCTACTTCTGCAAAAGATCCAGCGGAAAACCACTTAGCTTTCTCTTCTCCAAGTTGCTCCTATATATTATATATTATATATTATATATTATATATTATATATGGCTGAGTCTGCAGCTTCAAGCTCGGATATTTAGAAGTCCGTTAAGGGATCAGGATTTGCTGGTTCGAGATGAGAAACTGAAACTGAACCTTGTGGTCCAGTTAGTTAGTCCTGAAAAAACGGATGCAAATGCTTTTGGATGGTCAGTTTAGGCGTCTCCGAAAGTGTTGGTTCGAATCCAGCTCGTGACTCACGGGCCTATGCTAAAAGTCGGAATAGGGGAAGTTCCCCTGTTGACACAGCAAAGCGGTGGCATACCATACTTCATTTTTCATTTTGCAGCGAAGGTGAAGATACTAAGGTAGATTAGAACGTTTTCATGATCTATCTAGCCTTAGAAATATGTATACTCATCAGTATATTCATTGACAAAAGACCCGACAAAGAACTATCACTTTATATACGCTATTTATTGTATTGCATTTATATACGACGCTATTTATTTAAATAATATAATCCACTTTTTTCCTTACATCAGAATCCGATTCCACTTGATTGTATTTGATTGTATTCAATCGGCAGAATCAAAATCGGGTGTATGTGTATAAACACAAATTCTTTTGATTATTCTATTCGGGCACACCAACTAGTTACGAAATCACATTGAGAACCTCTACTCGTGTCCTAGCTCGTCTGAGAGCTAGATTTGCTTTGCTTCAATTCTTTGTCTCTTGCTTTCAGCTTTCCTCAAGCTAGCTTTCGCTATTTCAAGAGTTTGCTGAGCTTCTTGGGAATCAATGTCACTACTCTTCTCCGCATCATTTACTAAAATGGTGATCTCTTTATTATTTATTCTAGCAAAACCGCCCATCAGAGCCATCGTTAACCATTGGTCGTTAAAGCGTATTCTAAAAATGCAGTTGAAATCCCTGCGACTGATGGCCGCCCGTTGAAGCTGATGGATGGAGATATAACCCCTTGCGGAAGAATGGGAGTGAAAGGCAAAGGAGTGGACCGGTTCCCCCCGGGTTCTGTTCCCTACTTGCCGGTTCTCCCTTCTCGCTTTCCTTTCATTAACTACTGGCCCCGTGTCCCGTACCTCTCCCTTGGCCTGGGAATGATAGAAGAAGGAATGGAATGAAGCCGATAGAGGAATCTGTTGAGTAAAGCCCGCCCTTAAGAGTTATTGCTTAAAGTTAACTTGCCTTGCTAATGCTAGCTTGCCTTCTATTATTACTGTCCAGAGCGGGGAAGAAGCACTACTGAAGGTCATTACTGTGAAAGACCGTCTTATCGATCTTTCTTTTTGTCTAAAAGGCCTCTAGAAAGCCCGCGAGTTCTTCCTCCTTGATTCGTTCGTTGGTCACTCACTCTCTTTAGAGTCGTTTAACACCGGAAAGACAAGAGGGAAGGTTTCTTTATCACAGTCACCGAGACCGAAGCGAAAGGGGAGATCTTGGTTTAGCCATTAACTATCGAACCGATATTGATTGACCTACTAATCGGAGAGTCGAGAGACAGAGACAGGAAAGCGAAAGAAGGGGCTATAACAGAGGGAAAGAAAGGCGACCGATAGCCCTTCTTAAAGACAGAAAGCACAGACCGGATACTGGGACTTCTTACAAAGCAAAGAATGGCTTGACTCCCTGATTCCTTACTTCCTTAATGGCTCGAGCAGGACGTTTTCGCAGTAGTACTTTCGAGGTGGGCTAGCCGGACTATCAGACCCCTCATAAAGAGTCAAGTCGAGACCAAAGGCCACCTCTTTGGAAGCCTCGTTTACCACTCGAATTGGCCAGGCCAAAAAGTAAAGAAGACATGGGTCAGAACTCCTATGAAATTCAAAGTTAGAACCCAAGCGAGAGTCGTGGAAGAAAGGAAGGGGGGTTTCCTCACTCCTATTTTCCAAGCCCAATGACGAAGGCTTTTCGAGAGGGATGATTGCAAAGTTAAGGAGAGAAAGCTTAGACCCCGAAAGCGTTGACTGGTAAAGGTCCGCGCTAGCATAGCTGTACTTGTACTTGGAGCTAGCCGAAGGTGCCTTTCGCCAGCTAAAGCGGGCCAATTCCGCGTCGGTAGTAATAGTAAGAAGGAGCTGCGAGGAGCAGTCCTCCCCGCATGCCCGGGAAGCGTTATAGTCGAGGTCTATGTAGCTGCTCATAGGACCGGATTGGAGTGAAATATTCCGGCAGATTCTTCTTAAAAAGCAACCCCACAGCGTTGAGATCACACGTTCCTCTCGCAGCTCGTAGAGATTGCTTCGAAAGGGAAGGCGAAGGAATCTCTCCTGAAGAGGTCCCGGGCGCTTGAAAGGTCTGGGCAAGGAGTTAGATATCAGTGGCACTTTACATGTCTTAGTAAAAAGACGATTCTATTTAGAATGGAGACGGCATTCCCGTCCGTCAAGGACCCAAAGAAGCGTGTTCGCAGAGCCAGTGTCATATCATAGTCCAGAACCGAATCCCCGGAAGGTTCACTGTTGCTGTAACCATAGAAATGGGGCTTGTGGAATTGGTCGAAGACCCAGAGATCGTAGTAGTTGTCGGCGCCTGTGAAATCGTTTCGGCGGGAACTCCCGAAATAAACACGGAGAACCTTAGATAGAAAGCTCACAAGAAGCGTCTTCTGCGTGCTAGGCCGACCGTAGAGGAAAAGCTGTCTCGTTTTGATTTTGGATTGGCCGTTGAAAAACAGAGCTGGCATGCAACCCAGTCCAAAAAGACGTACTTTTCCTTGAGCTCCTCAGGAGTGTACTCCGCGGGCCAATTATGCTTACGGAGATAGTCTATAAACTTGGCACCCAACGGAGTCCTTAACTGCTTAAGAACCTTCAGATCGTCAAAGGCACTTGTACCGTAAGAACGAAAAAGCCTATTAACGAGGACCTCATTAGAGTATATATCAAACCAGTCTTCGCACTTGGATAGGTTGTCCAAGACCACTTGATTGGGGACGGTAGTATCCTTCTTGTGATGCCTAGAGCATTCAGAAATATCAAGGATCTGCTCCCGAGTATACTCACCCCAAACAAGGGGCGACTTGTCCTCCTTTGTTAGGTAGGCACAGAGACGACCCCAGCCCTTGGGGAATCTCACCTCACATTGGACCCCATCGAATTCAGGAAAGATAGAACGAATTATTTTCGCAGCGTTGTGCTTGGCGTTCTTCACCGCTACGTGAAAATGAAAGCCACCAGCACTTTTCCTTACTCACTACGATGCACTTACACTTGAATGCCCGACGAAGACGGTTCACTACCTCATCCTGAGTAACTACTCCTTTTTCAGCATGGCTTAGCGTTATGGAAATGTAAAGACGTAAGGTGCTTTTCGCAAGAACCATGGTACGTTCTATATCTTTCATTGGAACAAGTCTATATGTTTTCCTTAACAAGTAAGCAAGTAAACTACCTTGGAGCCACCCTTTCTTTGAACCTTGTCAATGATCGAACTTAAAGATATGAACTGAGTGCCATTTGATGAGTAACTGAGAACAAGGGAGAGGGATATAGAAAGAATGAAGTAATGAAAGAGGAAGTCATTGCTAGTAGTAACGACTTGTTACGATCCATTGGTTCATATAGAATCCATGTCCTAGGTGTATCAAAAAACATTCTTTTCGCTAAGCGTATATAATAAAATAGAGTGAAAGGGTCCACCCCGAAACCAAGGGGGTACTAACTAACAGCTGAGTCCTCTCCGAACCGCAGGAGATAGTTGCCCATCATACGGCTCACCAACATCACTTGCCTCTATGGGAGGCTCGCTCCGGGCAGGTTCGGATCACTTACAATACACAGCTCTACGAAGGAAAAGGTTGGGTTAGGAACGTTTTCAATATGATTCTTTTCCCGCGATGAGAAATGCGAGACGAAAAAGGAACCCATCTTTTCGACTGGGAAATGCGAGTATGTTTTGTATACTTTCTCCATCCCCCTCTATCAAAATGATCAAAAAGGAAGGCAAGCTTGCTTCTTATTCCCGTGTTCGATCTCTTCCATCTCTGACCCGCTCGTTGTCACCTATGTTGAAGAAAGGTTTGGAACCCTGTAGAGAATGAAGAGGGGCCAAGGATCTTCCTCTCAACAGTGCTTCTTGAGGCTCTCCCCCCTGAAAAAGTAAGGCCCCGTTAGCCTGGGGGGATAAGGAATAAGGATTGAAGCCCCCCTTAGCTCTGCCAGGCACTGGACAGGGGTTAGCTCGGTAAATGTGTAGAGCCAAGTGTAGTGTGGTGTAGTAGTAGGCACTTCTAGGCCCCTTCCCGGCTACTGGATCACTCCAGTGCTTTGGGTACTACGGACCCTCTGCCATCCATTGCAGCAGAGCCGTTTCATGAGCGGGGGGGCTAAGCGCAGTTCTTTTTCTTTGAATCAAACGTTGAATGAAATCGATTCTTTTTTAGATATCCAAATCGAAATCGGATAGGATAGATGGATGGATCTATCTTTCTATTTATATATATTACTAAAATAAAATGGATTCTAAGTAGCGTAGCAAGAAGCCCCAAATCCTTAACAAGTAAGCAAGTAAACTACCTTGATTTGGCCAGGAAAGACTGCACTGCTTTGGGCCCAGGCCCAGGAAGCGAAGGGAATGAGCTCGGCTGCTGCTGCTTCTCCTCCACACAGATTTTTCTCCCCGCATGCGCTTCGCGCGCCATTAGCGCTTTGCTCTCCTCTTATTCTTCATTGGACGGTTCGGATGGACTTCGCCGTTCTTTCCCAACTAAAATAGAAAAGGCTGTCTCACATCGAGATGTCGATTCGTTTTCCGCCCCCAATGAGATGGGGGATTTGTAACCCCCTATTTAGACTTTTTTGCCCTTCATCTTTCTGAATCGAGGCCCGGCCCGGCTCGCGTCGTTTCAACAACCGGCGGGGAGCACCTCAGTATACGATCGCGCGCAGTAACTGGGAGTCCTATTACACCTAAGGCCTACTTCAATTCACCAAACCAAGGTTCATCTCGTGTAGTGATTGTGGACTCGTACAAGGATATTGAGTAGACGGTTGATGTATCAGACTCGACCCTATCTTTCGTAGCATGCATTCCCATCCGTGTCGCAACTGATTCGGTAAACTACGTGTCCGGTGCACGGAGAACTGCCTTCGGTCCCCCAAACTGACTTACTCGTGGCAACCTTCCGGCCGCCCAACGACCTATAACGCTAGTCACTACTCCCACTGGGGCTAGGAAGTAAGCCCCACAACCCAAAGCGGCGAAGAACAAATAGAATTTGCTACAAAAGCCGGCTAACGGGGGTATTCCCGCGTATGAGAACATAGTAATGGAGAAGGTAATAGCCGAAATAGGATTCGTTTTGGCTAGAGCGCCCAAATCCGCTATATATTTGACACGGGTTTGCCGTAATGCTGAAACTATGGCGAATGCATCTATCGTCATTAATGCATAAATAAAGAGACCAATTAGTAGTGATTGAATTCCTTCTATGGTTCCACATGAGAAACCAGTACGAATATAACCTACATGTCCAATTGAACTATGAGCTAGAGGTCTTTTTACTTTCGTTTGGGCCATGGCGGCCAGTGCTCCTAAGATCATAGAAGCAATGCTGCAGAAAAAGAAGATTTGTTGCAATGTAGCTCCATAGGAACCATAAATAGAAACACGTGAAATATTAGCAGAAATAGATATTTTAGGCGCAATAGAAAGGAATGCTGTAACCGGGGTGGGTGAACCCTCATAGATATCAGGTGCCCACATATATAGAGTCAAAAGAGATATGGAGCCCGAAGGGGAGGGAGGTTTTCTTCGGGGCTCGAGAGATGGAATAAATAGATAGGGCCCCACAAGTTTCGAATTCGCCGCTGGGGAATTCACACGAAAGGGAACGAGGAATTCTCAACGAAAAAAGTGCTCTCTGAACCGAACGTGAAAGTCGTTTTCCATCAGACGGCTGTTCCCGTAACTCCACTCTCGACTTGGATTATATATCCAAAAAGGTCCGCTCTCGGCCATTCCACACGCTGCCTAGCAGAGGCGTGGTTTTCTGAAATGGATTCTCTCTTTTTCTAGTAGATGCCGAACCAGCTGCCCCATTGACTAAGAAGGGGGCGGGCGCAGCTGCTACATGGACCCCTTCCTTTCTGTTGTTGCCAGCGCTTTCCCGGGCCGAGCCGGAATTCTTTTTTATAAAGGGCAGGCAAAGCCCGAAGGCTGCTATCCCAATAGGCCAGCGGGCGGAACGAGGAGAGGCCCCGGCAATCATACCACCGCGGTCGAAAAAGCGTGTTCCCTTCAGATAACACGCACCGTAGGCCATCCTCGGCCTTCTTCGTTTTCGATGAAAAACAAATCAAATCTCTCGATCTCCGAAAGCGTTTTCCTTCCCCCGCCGCCTCCCTTCGTCGAGCCTTTCCTTTAATGGTTGTTGGGGGAAGCATTCCCCTATCTGAACTTGGCGGGCATTCTTTCCAGCCTTATTCAAATAGGGGGGTTGGTTTGAACATAGGCTCAAACATGATTTGAAGGTCCTAGCTACGCCATGCGTTCAATACAAAATCTGGAAAGCAGCAGGGATGACAAAAAGAGGGCGCTTTCCTGTGTTGCACTGAAAAAAGAAGGACCTAAGAGAAGAGCGTCTTCTCTTAGGTTTCTTCCTCCCGCGCCCGCCGCCGCCCGGCCCGCGTTAGAGGGGAAGATTA